GGGGAAAGAATGGGAAAGACGATTTCACTATATTTCTGACCCGGAACAGGACCTATCACAAGAATATTTTTTTTATTGGGACGATAACTCTGAAAAGACGGATTTCCTATCTTTTCTTTCAACTCAGGAGAAATACGATCGGGGGGGGCTAATTCGAATCCCTCGGGTAAAATAAGAACAGCACCCACATTCAAACCCCCTTTTTTACCATTAGCAAGAACTTGTTTCAGTTGCATATCATAAGGAATTCGAACAACTGCTTCAAATACAGTATCAGGAAGCACAGCTTGCGGAACTTCAATATCCACGGGCTTATTAGCTAAATGGCAATTAGCACATACAATTCGTCCAGTTGCTTCTCGTGGGTTTTCATAACCCTGCTGCGCAAAAATGGGATATGCATTTGAAATGTATGTTCGAGTTATTACATATATCATGATCGATACAGAAATGGATCGAGTCATCTGTTCCTTTACCCAAGAAAAAGTATTTCTATTTTGCATGTCCAATCATAGATCTCGGAATTTCTACAATAAATTAGATAGGGAACTTTACTAGTTCCCTATGCACGAGTCTGTCATTGTACTGGAATAGTTGTACTGGAATATAGGACGAATACCTTGAACCGGTAAAAATAAAATATAAAGAATTAAGTAAGATTCAAAATGCTTTCTTTATAAAGGAAGAAAGATTCTGATTTATTTGATTGATATCAGTAGATCAAATGAGTTCTTCATTCATTCATTGAATGATAAATGACTACAAGCGAAGGAGATACACGATTTAAATAATGGAAAATCCAATATTTCACAATTGTATCTAGAATAACTGGAAAAGTGGAAACAAGACCAGATATAATTTGATCGTTATGAGCCAATCCAAAATCGTTGTAGAACGAACCAATTATTAGTTCCCAACCATGAGTCGAGTGAAATCCAATCCATAAATCAGTAACTAAAAGAATCGAAAAAGCTTTTATTGTGTCACTTAAGTTATAGAGGAATTCCTGAACCCAAGAATTAAGAATGACAAGTTCCTCATTACCCAAAATAAAATAACCACTTAGAATAGCGAAAGAGATTATATTTGTCGAGAAATGCAAAATGATATGGAGATGATATTCATTGTGTGTTTTGACCAATTGTATCGTTTCCTTGTGTATTCCTATACGAAGTTTTTGTATATGTGTCTCCGGGTACTCCTTTATCATTTCGTCCAACAGAAAGAGTTCTTCTAATTCTATGAATCTTTCTAGAACGTTTTTCTCTTGAATATCATTCAAGAGAGTTTCGGATTGCCAGGTATTCCACCAATTAGTAACCCAAAGTTCCAGACATTTATTAAATGAGAGAGAGATCCACCAGGGCAAAAATACTATAGATACAAGATATGGGAAAGAAGGCAATGCTTTCTTTTTTTTCATTTTTTATCTGTGAATTTAATTGTTAATGAACCCGCTTCATTCGTTGACTCTATATGATATTTCTCTGAAGCACGAGTTCTATAACAAGGTATTGAACCTATGGGTCTATTCATTCCAATTTTTGTGTAAAAATTGAGTTTAGTTCTTGGATCTAGAAGGAATATAGAAATGGGATAAGGGTCCGTCCTTTTCGGATAAAAATGCAAAATCAATATTATTCCCAGATATCTCAATTGGGCAAATTCGAAGCAATTTCATCTTCATTTGTTCCTTTCTATGAATACTCGAAAACCCACTTAAAATAACGAATCGGATTTCGAAACGAAAACCCCCCTCAGTTAATTATTTCGAAATGTTTCACCGTCTAGCCACAACCAAGGAAAAAAAAAAGGTATCATCAAAATTTTGGGCCTAAAAAGATGAGATGAATTCCGTATTACGAAATACATGTTCGGATATATTTGATGAATCCCTACTTATTAGATTAGCCTTTTTTCTAGTAGAAATTTTCTAGTAGAAAAGAATTGAGTTGGGATCCATACGCATACGAAATACTTTTGGTATACCATTTGTATACCAAAATTTCTTCTTTTCTTAATTATAGTATAGTTTATTATAGTTATTCCATATATGCCCTCCTGCTTTTTTGTTTTATTCTATGGGATGGGAGTCGCCACGACAAAGGAAGGAGGAAATAGAATAATCTAACATGTTTTGTTCGAATGAACATTCCAAAAAGACTTCAATTGTATTAAAAAAGGAATTAGCAAGTTCCTTCCCCCATGCCGAGAAAACATTTATTCTTTATTGTGTTCAATTCATTTCAAAATACTTCAATTGGTACGCGCAAGAAATAGGCCAATTCGGCAGCTTTTTGTTCAATTTCTCGTGGAGTAAAATTCTCATCAGTACGAGTCAAGGGAATGGCCCCTTGACCTCTGATTTCCATATAAAGGACACGACGAGGATAAAGACCCTCTTTAACCTCAATTCTGATTGATTGGATATCTCTCATAAGGAAGCGAAGGAAGATGCGACGATTTATTCCAGGAAATCCCCAACGAAAAATGCACACAATTCCTTCTTTTATATCGAATCGGTCATAACCACTACCTACATTCCACAAAATTGTGCACCACAAATAGGAGCTAACGAATAGACCTGCGATCCCGTAAAAAGACATCACGATTCCTTGTGGAAAAAAAAGAATTTGCTGAGATGGAAATACGGATATCAGATTCCTACCAAGATAACTGGAAGTTCCAACCGCTAAGAATCCTAGTGAACCTAAAAAAAGGATACAGGCCCAGCAAAAATTACTTGTTTTTCGAGACCCCCTTATAAGTTCTATCCATATATGTTCTGATCGCCAATTCATACTATACTAGATCCAGTTGCATTCGATTGGAATTGAGAGAATAACCCAAATTTGACTTTACCTTTCTTGATCCCGAAGTAACTTTCATCAACTAGCACTATTCTGATGTGGAGTAATTGGTTAGATACATTGACTTTCTATTAAAAATATTTACTGATCCGTTCCGTTTTTAACCAGCTATACCCTGCATATATATACATGCATTTATGCGGATATCATGTATCCGCATGCATAACAGTTCTTTCATTTGTGTGTGGAAAGAACCACCTATCGTACCATATTGCACTAAATAAATATCTGTATTATGATACAGTGTTGAAATAAATTGATAAGATTTGGTCCCATTGGATCTAGACAATCTTATTTTTTTGGACATGAAGAGATAAAGAAGCCATTGCAATTGCCGGAAATACTAGGGCCACTAAAGGCACAAAAATAGAGGGTAAGTTGAGATCTGTCATAGAATGGGTGCCTCGATTTAATATTTGTATCTATATATTTGTATCTATTAGAAAGATATCTTATGATATGATAAGTATATCTATTATAAGTAATATTAAGTAATATTGACTATTGTATTTTATATAATATTTTATATAATATGAAGTTTGAATAATAATATTCAAAAATAATATAATACTACTAAGTATATATAAACAATTAAGTAAATATAAAAATACTATTTTTTTTTAATATTAAAATAGTAATAAAATAAAATAAAAATAAAATAAAAAAAAGGATAGAAAATAAGTGCAAAAATGTATAACTAAATTAAGTGTACCTATTCATCTTTCTACACGAATATAGATAGGATAATCTTCTTTTACAAATTTTATTATTCTTCTTCTCCCATCCTTATGTTCTTTCTATCTTTCTTTCTAATCTAATAAGGAGTTTCTTATTAAAAAGGAGTTTTCTTATGAAAATGAAGTTCATTATGAATTCGCGACTCTAAATAATACGATCCAACAAACTGGGATTCATAGTAAAAATGCGATAGATATAGAAATTATTTTATTCCATTTCCATATTTGATATTTCTTTTTATTTTTATATATATTTTTTTTTTCATTATTGTCTATCTTAATTAATACGTAAGATAGCCAGATAAAATTCTTTTTATTTCCCCAAATTCGAATTCCTCGGAAAGAGAAATTCACTTTTTTATTTTATCCTGTTGGTAGAGGTTCATAATACCTAATCATGAATAGGGGTAAGATAAAAAATAGATCTGGATCTGGAAGAAAAAAAATTATCCGAAACTTCTGACTCTTACTAGAAAGTGTAACTTATATCACCAAAGAACATTTTTCTTAGTTTTTTTTTTATTACGATGAACTAAATACTTGTTCGCTACAAATAAAATAACTGAATCTAGTGCTATACTTTAATTTTTGGAATTTTGATTCAAGGGAAAGAAACCATGGAGCTGAAATAACTCACTTAGAACACCTTTTAAAGGATTACGTGGTACGATTGGGTCGAATAAGCCTTTATGGAATAAATACTCAGCCGCTTGTGAACCATCGGGTACTGTCTTATTCAATGTTTGTTCAATTACTCTTTTACCCGCAAATGCAATGTACGCATTAGGTTCAGCAATAATGATATCTCCCAACATACCAAAACTGGCTGTTACTCCACCGGTTGTAGGAGATGTAAGGACTGATACATAGAATAACTTGTTAGTGGATTGGTAATCATATGAAGCAGAAGATATTTTAGCCATTTGCATCAAGCTCAAACTTCCTTCTTGCATGCGTGCTCCTCCAGAAGCACACACAATAATGGCAGGTAGAGATCGATTAGTAGCATACTCAATCAAACGAGTGATTTTCTCACCTACTACAGATCCCATACTACCTCCCATGAATTGAAAATCCATAACCCCAATTGCTACGGGAATACCGTTTAGTTGACCTATGCCTGTTTGAACAGCTTCAGTTAAACCTGTCTTTCTTTGATAAGAATCGATACGATCTTTATAAGGTTCCTCTTCTGAATGAAATTGAATGGGGTCCATAGAAACCATATCTTCATCCATAGGATTCCAAGTGCCCGAATCAATCGAAAGTTCGATTCTATCTGAACTACTCATTTTCAAATGATATCCACACTGTTCACAAATATTCATTTTTGACCTAAGAAGTTTTTTATAATTTAATCCATAACAATTTTCGCATTGAACCCATAAATGTC